ACTACCTGTTATCCAATAAAAACCTAAAATTCCTAATAATAAACCAAAATCACCTACACGGTTAGTTACAAATGCTTTTTGACAAGCATTTGATGCAGGAGGTCGCGTAAACCAAAACCCTATTAATAGATAGGAACACATTCCAACCAATTCCCAAAAAAAATAAATTTGTATCAAATTTGAACTAGTAACTAATCCTACCATGGAAGTACTGAAAAAACTCATATAAGCAAAAAATCTCAAGTATCCTTGATCGTGAGCCATATAATTATCACTATAAATAAGAACCATGATTCCAACAGTAGTGATTAACATTGACATAATAGAAGTAAGTGGATCGATCAAGCAGCCGAATTCTAAAGAAAAATCATTATCGAGTGTCCAAGACCATACATATTGGTGGATAGAACTGCTATTTACTTGCTGAATAGACAGATTAGTTGAAAAAATCATGATTATACTTAACAATAAAATACTTGGAAAAGCCCACATACGACGAAGATTTTTTGTTGCTGTCGGAAAAAGAAGAAGGCCCACTCCTATTAACATAGGAACTGGAAGTGGAACGAAAGGTAAAATCCACCCATATTGATATGTTTGTTGCATAAGAAAATTTAAATTCATAATTAATTGTTTCCGATTTATCGGATTTTACTTCTTTTGAAAGGAGTCAATAAAAAAATGAAAATATGCACTAACTTAAATATAAAAATATTTTTTTTTTATTTTTATTTCTTTTGACTTTCTGAATTTCTTGTAAATATTGCAAATATTCAAATCAAGAAGTTCCAATTGGTCAAATCATATGAAAGACAAAGATTAATTATGAGTCTCCTTCTAATTTGAAAATTCAAGTCAAATTTGGACAAGTTACTCAAAATATTCTTCTTTTTTTTAGAAAAATTTTATGCGATTTTACCATATCGCTCATAGTCTATTCTTTTAGAATTTTAGAAAAAAATTATCTAGAAAAGCGCAGATTTTTTTTGAACAATAGATGTCTTTCACATCCAGCTATACGAATGAGTAATCTCTTCATTTTATTTAAATGGCAGTTCCAAAAAAACGTACTTCTGCATCAAAAAAGCGTATTCGTAAAAATTTTTGGAAAAGGAAAGGCTATTGGGCGGCGTTAAAAGCATTTTCTTTAGGGAAATCTCTTTCTACCGGGACTTCAAAAAGTTTTTTTGTGCGACAAACAAATAAAATCAAAAAATAAGTTATTAAGAAATAAAGCGGAAAACCTTAGAACAATATAAATCGACCTGACTCAAAAAAGGAACCCTTCCGTTTCAAAAAAAAAATTCCCCAATTCCATTTCCTGGTGAATTAATCAATGGGAAATGGAATTCTTCTGGTTACTTTGACCGAATTCAAACAAAGTTTTTTTAACAAAAAAAACACAAGATACTCGATTTTAATTTTCGTATATTTTCTTGCCAGGACGGGAATCTTTTTTTCCCATCAACCTATTTGTACTATAATATTTTTTGCACAACTTTCTTACTTTTTAATTTCTATAAATTCTTATATAGAGCCCATATATCTCTCCCCATCAATTCACGCAAAAACACTTAATGAAAATATTCTGGATAAATAGGTGTGAATTTTGAATAATCTAAAATCTTTTTTTGTTCATTCATAAAACTGATTTTTGGGTTGTACTTTTTTAAATTAAAATCAAAAACGGTAACTTTTAAAAAATGTTTTTTGGGGGGGCTTAATGCATAGTAAAACTTGCTGCTTTTACAAGAGTTCCAGTCGAGAAGAGTCTAAAACCCACAATAAAACTAAAACAATGAACCTTCAAGTACATATTTGAAGAAATTTGTATTCATCAATTTGAATCTTTCCAACAAAATATTGCATTCTTCAATCTAGACGATTTCTTATTCATAGGCTATTATAGGGTCAAGACAAGCCGCTATGGTGAAATTGGTAGACACGCTGCTCTTAGGAAGCAGTGCTAGAGCATCTCGGTTCGAGTCCGAGTGGCGGCATGACATGCCCTAAAAAAATAAAATAGATCCTATAATGAATAATAATGAATTTAATTTCGGATTTCGATTTTATAATTAAGGAACTTTTTTTTATGATATTTTCAACTTTAGAGCATATATTAACTCATATTTCTTTTTCGACTGTTTCAATTCTAATTACAATTCATTTGATAACCTTTTTTGTCGATGAAATCGTAAAACTATATGATTCATCCGAAAAGGGCATGATAATGATCTTTTTGTGTATAACAGGATTATTAATTTCTCGTTGGGTTTATTCAAAACATTTTCCACTAAGTGATTTATATGAATCGTTAATCTTCCTTTCATGGAGTTTTTCTTTTATTTATATCGTTCCATATTTCAAAAAAGAAAAAAATATTCTAAACACAATAATTAGCCCAAGTGCTGTTTTTTCCCAGGGATTTGCTACCTCAGGTCTTTTAACTGAAATACACGAATCCACAATATTAGTACCCGCTCTTCAGTCTGAGTGGTTAATAATGCATGTAAGTATGATGATATTAGGATATGTAGCCCTTTTATGTGGATCATTATTATCAGTATCACTTCTAGTCATTACAGTTAGAAAAAATAGAAGATTTTTTTCTACGAATAATCGTTTATTAAATTTAAATGAGTCATTTTTACTTGGTAAAGTCAAATACATGAATGAAGGAAAAGGAAAAAATGTTTTACAAAAAACTTCTTTTTTTTCTCCAATAAATTATTATAAGTCGCAATTGATTCAACAATTGGATTATTGGAGTTATCGGGTTATTAGTCTAGGATTTCTCTTTTTAACGATAGGAATTCTTTCTGGAGCAGTATGGGCTAACGAAGCATGGGGATCCTATTGGAGTTGGGACCCAAAAGAAACTTGGGCCTTTATTACTTGGATCATATTTGCAATTTATTTACATACTCAAACAAATATAAAATTGAAGGGTACAAATTCAGCAATTGTAGCGTTTATTGGGTTTCTTATAATTTGGATATGCTATTTTGGAGTAAATCTATTAGGAATAGGGTTACATAGTTATGGTTCATTTACATTAACATCTAATTAAATTCAAAAAGCTTCCTACTTACGAATAGTAATAGAAAAGCATACAACGCATATGAATATCACTTTGTGTGAACTAGCGAGAGCCCCGTGACTTTGATTCGCGGCACTCTCGCCAGTTCTAGTTCAAATTTATTTTTTTTTACTTAACACAAGAGAAGAAAAAGCCTTCTTTTTTTTGAATTGTACAACGAACCTTTTTGGAAACGATAAGATCGTTTTTTCATTTTTTTATCAATAAAAAAACGATCTATAAAAAGAATTAGATAGTATAACTTCAACCTTTTCAACTGATAGTGAAAGAACGAAATCTGGGTATATACCAATACCGAGTACGGGTAAAAAAATAGATATTGAAAGAAAGAATTCTCGCGGCCCAGAATCAAAAAAATAAGAGTTTGGGCCGTTAAATATCTTGTATCCATAGAACATCTGGCGTAACATAGATAATAAATAAATAGGGGTTAATATCATTCCAATTGCCATTACAAAAGTAATTGGGATTTTTGTCATTAAAAGAAATTTTGGACTAGTAACTAATCCAAAAAATACTATTAATTCGGCAACAAAACCACTCATACCTGGTAATGCGAGGGAGGCCATCGAAAAACTACTGAACATCGTGAACATTTTTGGCATTGGGATAGCTATTCCACCCATTTCATCAAGATAAAGAAGACGTATTCTATCATAAGTTGTTCCGGCCAAGAAAAAAAGTGCAGCACCGATAAATCCATGAGAGATTATTTGTAAAAGGGCTCCGTTTAGCCCCATATCCGTGATAGAACCAATTCCTATAATTATAAAACCCATGTGAGATACAGAGGAATAGGCTATTCTTTTTTTTAAATTCCGTTGACCCAGAGATGTTGAAGCTCCATAGATTATTTGCATTGCGCCCACTATTATCAACCAAGGAGAAAATAGAGAATGAGCATGAGGAAAAAATTCCATATTGATCCGAACTAATCCATACGCTCCCATTTTTAATAAGATTCCGGCTAGAAGCATACAAGTACTATAATGCGCTTCTCCGTGGGTATCTGGTAACCATGTATGTAGGGGTATGATTGGTAATTTGACAGCAAAAGCAAGAAAAAATCCACTATAAAATAATATTTCCAAGGCCGCGGGATAGGACTGATTAGCCAATATTTCAAAATTTAATGTTGGTTCAGTAGAACTATATAAACCGACACCCAGAACTCCCATTAAAAGAAAAATAGAACCCCCTGCCGTGTACAAAATAAATTTTGTAGCCGAATACAGGCGTTTTTTTCCTCCCCACATGGATACAAGTAGATAAACGGGAATTAATTCTAACTCCCACATGAGAAAAAAAAGTAAAAGATCTCGAGAAGAAAATAATCCTATTTGTCCACTGTACATTGCTAACATCAGGAAATGAAATAATCGAGAATCTCGAGTAACTGGCCAAGCCGCTAAAGTAGCTAAAGTAGTGATGAATCCCGTTAGTAAAATGGGTCCTATAGAGAGTCCATCTATTCCTAATCTCCAATGAAAATCCAAAAAAAGGATCCATTTATAATCCTCTATTAGTTGGATTAATGGGTCGTCTGATTGAAAATGATAGCAAAATGCATAAGTCGTTAGAAGAAGCTCTAAAACGCACATACATATAGTATACCAACGGATTACTCTATTTCCCCTATGTGGAAGAAAAAAAATTAAGCAACCTACAAATATTGGCAAAACCACAATTATTGTTAAACAAGGAAAATGGTTCGTGGTAAAGACAAGATACGCTTGGGCCAGAAAAATCCGTGCTCAATTGAATTTTATTTTGAGCACGGATTTTGTCGGTAAAAAAAAAAAAAAGAAAAATGGATTCAAGTAGAGTTTTATGGAATGTATCAATAAGCTAGACCCATACTGCGAGTTGTTTCATGCCATAAATAAACCCGAACACTCAAAAAATCCGTTGGACACGCGGATTCACACCTCTTACAACCAACGCAGTCTTCGGTCCTTGGGGCAGAAGCGATTTGTTTAGCTTTACATCCATCCCAAGGTATCATTTCTAATACATCGGTGGGGCACGCCCGGACACATTGGGTACATCCTATACATGTATCATAAATCTTTACTGAATGTGACATTGGATCTATACATTTTGAACGTCATAAATTTTCGATCTAGTAAACTAACTTATAAATGAATCCTATAAGTTAGATACCGGACGAATCAATGAGTGATCATAATCAATTTTCTTCCGAATTTCTTTATCAAAAAGGACCAAAATACTTTGATTTCTTGTGTTTTTGCAACCACAATCATACCTTACAGGTCTCAAACCTATTAATTTGAACTTATTTCTAAATATTCAATTTTCCACCGGTACAATGAATACTATTTATTCAACAAGTTTGATTGGTTAATACGAGTTGATTTTTTGTTACGATAAATTGATGAAACAATAGCCGGTCCAATAGCTGCTTCAGCGGCTGCAATAGTTATAACAAAAATTGAAAAAATGTCTCCTCTTAATTGACGATTATCAAAAATATCAGAAAATGTTACAAAATTTATATTAACTGAATTTAATAGAAGTTCAAGGCACATAAGGGCTCTAACCATATTTCGACTTGTGATCAATCCATAGATACCAATAGAAAATAAATAGGCACTCAAAACAAGTATATGTTCGAGCATCATTAATCAACTCCTTATCAATTTTGATTCGTTTTAATCTGAACAATAATTGAATAGACTCGATTCTAACAAATAACAAATATGAAACAGGAAAATAGATTGGTAATAGATCGATATAAAACGAAAGCCTTTCTATTCGATTAAAAAAAAAGTAATTCAAATTAACAAATTATAGCTTTTGTGTTAGTTAATTCGATTTGAATTACTTGTTGATTTCTTATTGACGAGCTATAGAAATAGCACCTATTAAAGCGACTAAAAGGATTATTGAAATGAGTTCAAATGGAAGAAAAAAATCCGTTGCTAAATGAATTCCAATTTGTTGGCTATTACTTATCAAATCTTGTTCTAAAATATGATTTGATTTTGTAGTCCAGCTGATCCCATACCAGGCCGTATCTGGAATAGTAGTAATTAGTGAAATAAAAAGACTTGTACAAATCATTGAAGTAACCCCATCCCCAACGGTCCAAAGATGAAAATCTTTGTAATATTCTGAACCATTCATAAACATCACAGCAAAAATTATTAAAACATTTATAGCTCCTACATAAATAAGGAGCTGCGCAGCAGCTACAAAATATGAGTTCGATAGAATATAGAATAAGGATATACAAAAAAGAACCAATCCCAACGAAAAGGCCGAATAAATTGGATTCGGAAGTAATACTACTGCCAGACTTCCTAATATAAGACCCGATCCTAGAAAGACTAAAAGAAAATCGTGTATTGGTCCGGGTAAATCCATTTGATTTTATCAAAAAAATCGAAATATTTCATGTCTTTGTTGACCTGACCAGGAAAAAAGAAGTTATCCTTTTTTTTATTTTAACATATACATATTAATTTAATTGAATTGAATTTGAATGAATCGGGATGATTTGGATTGATGTAAATACAGGACTGCTTTTTTTTCGTTTCGAAAGCAAAGGTTAAAACTTTATCTTTATATTTTCTATTATTAAATCATTACATTATTCGAATAGAAACTCATTTTAAATGAAAATCAAGCCACGACCCTCACCAACTAACCGTTCTTTTGTATTCACCAAGCAAAAACCTGATTCCTTTAACTCCAAAAAATTTGAAAAACTTTTTTTTTGAATTTATAAATGTTTTGTAAATCGAGAGTTTTATACATTGTTGAGTTGAGGTAAATTCGAAGAAATTGTTCGAATTGTGTAATCTTCAATTATTGAGACCGGTAACCGACCTAAAGCAATTTGATTATAATTCAATTCATGACGATTATAAGTAGAAAGCTCATATTCTTCGGACATTGATAAACAATTTGTTGGACAATACTCAACACAATTACCACAAAATATACAAATTCCAAAATCAATACTGTAATTAAGTAATCGTTTCTTTCGAATATCCATTTGCAATTTCCAATCTACAACGGGTAAATCTATAGGACATACACGAACACATACTTCACAAGCAATGCATTTATCAAATTCAAAGTGGATTCGGCCTCGGAAACGTTCTGATGTAATCAATTTTTCGTAGGGGTATTGAATAGTTACAGGTAAACGATTTGCATGGGACAAGGTAATCACGAAACCTTGACCAATGTACCTGGCAGCTCGTATTGTTTGTTGACCAGAGTTCAAGAACCGAGTTAGCATAGGGAACATGTCGGAATATCTATAAATAAATTTACTCGTTTCTTTCTCTTGTTTGAGACAAGTTATGAAGAATAGAATATTCTATTCCTTTACAGTGAAAGAAGTTGGAACGAAGTCGTTAATAATAGATTACCCAAAGAAATAGGTAAAAGAAATTTCCATCCAAGATTTAATAGTTGGTCCATTCTCAGTCTTGGTAAAGTCCATCTTGTTGCAATAGAAATGAATAAGAACAAATAAGTTTTAGCCAGTGTAATAAAGATACCGATTATTGTTCCAAAAACCTTCCCTCTTTGATTTATGTCAAATAACTCAGGACCAAATAGGTTTGGAATAGAAAGATTCCACCCCCCCAAGTAAAGAACTGTTACAAATAATGAAGAAATTAGTAGATTTAGATACGAAGCAACATAAAATAAGCCAAATTTTATACCTGAATATTCGGTTTGATAACCAGCTACTAATTCTTCTTCTGCTTCTGGTAAATCAAAAGGTAATCTCTCACACTCGGCTAGAGAAGAAATTAGAAAAATGATAAACCCTATAGGTTGACGCCACAAATTCCATCCCCAAAAACCATATTTGGATTGTGTTTCAACTATATCAACTGTACTTAAACTGTTAGATAATCATAGTCGACAATAACATCACTGCTTTCATCGCTATTACAGAACCGTACATGAGATTTTCACCTCATACGGCTCCTCATAGGTCACAAATCAATCTAAGAACCTTTCAAATTTATCTTGATGGTAGGATCAATAGAGAATAAAACTCTTATCCTAAGGCCTAGAATTAGACTAATGGAATTCTGTCTGCTATATTTATAATTATAATAAAAAAGTGCTTCTGAATTGATCTCATATTTTAAGAATTTTCATTTTTCTTTTTTGATTAAAAACTTATCCTTGAATGAGAAAAAATACTTTTTAGAGGAATATCCCATAGATATTTCAACTTCTCGTTTTCGATTACGAAAAAGAATTTAGGCATTGCATAACAAGAATTGGATTTCGTTCCTATTCTCCTTTCTCAGAAAAGAGGTATTATTCGCATTATCAAAAGTAAAAGATTTCTTCGTTTTGATAGTTATTTACTTAATCGGTGGACAGGAACATACTCTGGGTCGAAATCGTGGGGAGTACTTCTTAAGAATTTCTACCAACTTAAAGCCCCAATTCGAATTATTTTTCTATAACAAAAATATCCTATTGGATAATTTTCAGAATCTCCATTACTAATCCTTTGTGTATCTTGGTCTTCCTAACCATCCACTCGTTTTTTTAATCTTTCATTAGGATAATACATCTATGCTATGGTAATAGTATAGAAAAAACCCATACAATTGATCTTTTAAACCCGCTTCAAGTCATGATGACTAATCAGCCAATCTTGGGGTAAACAGCTTTGCCTGCTTATGTTTACTTTCACTTAATTCTTATTCTTGTACGTAGGAAATGAGATTTCATTCTTTTAACAGCAAATTTGTAAGCCGTTTTATTTCACTCATAGAACTATCTGGTTTAATTCATCAACTCAATGATGAATAAAAAAATTGATATTCAAATCATTTGACTTTCTGGTTAGAAAGAAAAGAAATGGGGGAATTTTTATGTCTCACCGAATCACACGTAGAGATATTGATAATACACATAGAGTTAATGGTATTTCATAACTAATTGATTGAGCAGCAGCCCTTAATCCACCTAAAAAGGAATATTTATTATTTGATCCATATCCTGACATAAGCAATCCAACGGGAGCAAGACTTGAAATGGCGATCCATAAAAAAACACCAATACTAAGATCAGCTAGAATAAAGCGACAACTAAAGGGAATTATTGAATAACTTAGTAAAATGGATATGACTGCTATGGATGGACCAATACTGAATAAACGAGTATCTCCTCTAGATGGAAGAATATTTTCTTTGAAAAGTAGTTTTGTACCATCGGCTAAAGCTTGAAGAATTCCCAAAGGCCCCGCGTATTCGGGTCCAATACGTTGCTGTATCCCTGCGGCTATTTCTCTTTCTAACCAAACAATTACTAGAACACCCAGTGTGATTCCTAATACAAGAATTAAAATAGGGACAAGCATCCCTATGATTCCATAAAATTCTTTTAAGGATTCCAATCTGGAAAAAGAATGGATAGCTTCTATTTCTATTATATCAATTATCATTTCAACGATCAACTTCTCCCATAATGATATCTATACTACCTAGTATCGTCATAATATCAGCCAATTTCATTCTTTTAACTAACTGCGGAAGAATTTGCAAGTTGATAAACCCCGGCGGTCGGATTTTCCATCGCCAAGGAAAAACACTCTGATCTCCGATCAGAAAAATTCCCAATTCTCCTTTTGGTGCTTCGACTCTTACATAAAGTTCTTGCTTGGACAATTCAAAAGTGGGAGAAGGCTTTTTACTAATAAATCGATATTCAAAATCATTCCATTCAGGGTCTTTTATTCTATCAAAGCGCCGGCTTTCTAAATTCTCATACGGCCCCCCTGGAATTCCTTCCAAGGCTTGTTGGATTATTTTTATGGATTCTGTCATTTCACCAATTCGTACTAAATAACGAGCTAATGAATCCCCTTCTTTTTGCCATTGAATCTCCCAATCAAATTCGTCATAACACTCATAACGATCAACTTTACGAAGATCCCATTGTATTCCGGAAGCTCGTAGCATTGGCCCCGATAAACCCCAATTTAGTGCTTCTTCTCCGCCAATAATACCTACGCCTTCCACTCGTTCTAAAAAAATAGGATTTCGGGTAATAAGCTTTTGATATTCAGCAACCCCAGTTAAAAAATAATCGCAAAAATCCAAACATTTATCTACCCATCCATAAGGTAGATCAGCAGCGACCCCTCCAATACGAAAATAATTATGCATCATGCGCATACCGGTAGCAGCCTCGAATAGGTCATATATCAATTCTCGTTCTCGAAAAATATAGAAAAAGGGGGTCTGTGCCCCAATATCTGCCATAAAAGGGCCAAGCCATAACAAATGGGAAGCGATACGACTCAACTCCAGCATAATAGCTCTAATATAGCTAGCCCTTTTAGGTACTTGAATATTGCCTAGCTGTTCAGGTCCATTTACAGTTATTGCTTCTGTAAACATGGTAGCTAAATAATCCCAACGTGTTACATAAGGCAAATATTGTATAATTGTTCGATTTTCCGCAATTTTCTCCATTCCTCTATGTAAATAACCTAATATAGGTTCACAGTCAATAACATCTTCACCATCGAGAGTAACGATCAGTCGAAGAACACCATGCATTGATGGGTGGTGAGGCCCCATATTCACTATCATAAGGTCATTTCTTGTAATTGGTGTAATCATAAGTTTTTCCCGAGTCAGTCTTCCATGCATTTCTGAAAGTAAAAAGGAGTTCATTCAAATTTAAATGACTAAGCTCATCAAATGGTATCGTGCTTCAAATTAACGCGTTTTTATTTCTCGAATATCCAACTCATCAATTAATTCTTTATAGCGTCCTCTACTTCTTTTTAACAAATAGGCTAGTAGTCGTTGACGTTTTCCCAAAATTTTGCGCAAACCTCTCTGAGATGAAAAGTCTTTTTTGTGCAATTCCAAATGTGAAGTAAGTCGCCTTATCTTCGTGGTGAAACTGAATACTTGAAATTCAACAGACCCTTTATTTTCTTCGTTTTCTTTTTGAGAAATCATCGAAATTACTGAATTTTTTACCATAAAAAAATGCTCCTTTTTCCTTGTACAGATATGGATTTTACCGATCAGTAATAATAATGCTATTAGTTTTTATGTGGTATATACAATAATTTAATGCAAATAACTCCTAATTTTCTGAATTCAGACCAACCAATCAAATTTGAAATTCTATTTAGATAGGAATAGAAAACGATTGGTACATTTTCGCATCGAAAAATTTAGACCTAAAATTCAGAAGTTTCTGTTAATTCATTTCGAGATCTAATTGAGATATTATTCAAAGTCATTTCATATTGGATACTCGAATGAGATGTGAGATAAGAAAAGCGCATGATCTGTCTATTTGTTTACTTTCATATACCCTAGAAATTATATAAATTATATTTTATATTCTAGGGTATATAGAAATAGGATCTAGGATATATAGAAAAAGTGTATTATTCACAGAATTTCAATCGCGGATACAGATGTATTCTTAACATACTGAAACGACTGCCATTATTGGTATCAAACCAATAACGATTCATACAAGCTAAATCTTCTAATCGATAATTAGGCCAAAGAAAGAGCTTTAAGTTCATTAATTTATTTTGCTCTCTATTAATATTGTCATATGAAACTTGGATGTTGTTTGTTACGTTCTTTTCATTCCAAAATACTAGATTTCTATCTATAGAATTTATATTCTTTGAATTGAAACAAATTAGAATTCTCACTTTTCTACGACGTTTAAACGATAAAATATTTTCCGGAACAAGTAAATAAAAATGCTTTTTGTCTCTATTTGCGGTTATTCTTTGATGTGGTAAAATAGTTTCATCAAAATTTTTCTTAGAAACATATCTTTGCTCTTGATATTTTTGATTAATTTGATGCTTACTCTTATGAAGCAACGAAATACCTATGGTTTGGTACATAATAAATTGTCCGTCTTTTTTGCCAGACAGACGAAGTGGTTGTACAATCAATACTCCTTTCTTCATCAACTCTGAGAGAGTCAAATTCTTTTGAATCAACATTATATCCAAACTCATTTCTCTCTTTTGAATGGAGGATATAGTAATTTTTCTTGGATCTATCAGTCTAAGCAGGAGACAATAGATCTTGATATTATTGATCATTCTTTGATTCAAAGTTGCGTCCCATTTCAATTGAAAAAGAAAATAATGTTTCAGGAAGAAATCTAGTTCTGCTTCTGTATTGCTTTTGTATTGTTTTTTCTTTTTCCCCTTTTTCATGTCCGAGCTTGCATAATTTTCTTCAATATCTTTTTGTTGTGAGAAAACAGATCCGCGATCTCCTTGGCTTATGGGTTCTTCTTCATTTCGATGCTTTTTATTCGATGCTATCAACAAATTTATCTTTTTCTTTTCATTAATATTTATATTTTTACTACTATTTAAATTTAAAAGAAGTAATTTGCTTGGTATAAACCAAGGTTTCATTTTATATGCCTTATAAAGTAACACAAATTCTGGGAAGAGCCAAAACTCCAGATTCGATATAGGACGCTTTAGTCTTTTTTCATTCATTCCCATCCAATCAAAAAACCCTTTGTGGGAATTTGGTGAATTGGTTTCTGGAATCATAAGATATAAAATATTTTTTTTCGAAATTATTTGAGAGTTGTTAGTACGAATGTGCGCATTTTGATACCTATTGGTATCAATTAGGATCCAGGCCTCAATATCGACTTTTTGTCTAAGATAAAAATTGAAAATTTTCCAAGCAAAATATTTTCTATCCGCTGGTTTTTCCATATATGGAATATCAACCTGCCCTAGATCATTTGGAATAGGGATGTTCCTCTGTATATCAAAAAGGTTTGTTTTAGACCTGTTATAAGTATAAGAAATTTCTTGCTTCTTATTTCCTTGAAAGGGAGGTCTATAAAAAAAGCATTCCGGTTTATTTTCATAATTAATAAATTTATATGATAAAAGATTATATCTATAGTATTTTCGAAAATTATCTTTTTCAGTAGGTAATAAATATACTTCAGATTTTTTTTTGGAACCAACTAACAGGTCTTTTTCATATGAATGCTGCTTGCTAAAATTTGCCTTTTTGGCTATACAACGCTGGCGAACTCTATTTCGCCATTTTTCTGGTATTAATTTAGACCATCTGATCTGAGATAAATGGTATTGAAAATGCCCTTTTAACCAGTTTTTCCATTTATTCGTTTCATAGCGCGGAAGTTTCTTATTTGCTAATTTCGAATGATCCATTCCTTGTCTTTCAAAAGAATCCTTTATTTTAGACTTAAGAAAGGGGGGTATTCTTTGATTTTGATATTGAACAGCAGATCTTACCGAGTTACTAATTTTTATTTGTGATAATTTGTAAAATACATATGCTTGTGACATGTAGGATAAGTCATAAAAAATACGTGAATTTTCTTTAATATTTCGAATCTTATCAAGTGGCTTTTTTATAGCCGAAATAAACGAAATTAGAGTTTTCTTTTTTGTATTAATTGTTGCTTGTTTTCTTTCATTATTGTAAATCAATTTATCAATAAATTTTTTTGTTAATTTAAGAAAAAATTCTGTATTTATTCTGGGAATATTAATGATAGATACAAATATATCTGTATAGATTTTTTCAATGAAAATTTTTAAAAGGGAGGGTAATTTACAGATTAATCGAGCATTTCTTCTTTTTAATATTTGCCATTTTTCAAATCTTTTAGCATTATAATTTGTTTTGTTAGGACTAAGATTTTTTATTCTTGGAGTTACTTTTTTTTTCTCTTTTGAGATTTTTTCTAGTTGATTTCGGATTGTACTTGTTCTATCAGTGACATCTTTCGTTTTTTTTTCTGTCAATGGAGAATTTGTCCAACTCGGAGATGCAATTTGACTAAATGATTCGTGAATTATCTCATTGCTTATCATGGAATCTTTTTCTTCTTTAAGTTCGTTCGATTTATATACTTCTCGTAATCTAAACAATAGAATTGGATTTACTTTTGAAAGTTCTTTTATTATTTTTTTTATAAAAAAAATACCTCCGATAACCCATTTTTTGATTTCTTTTGAAACCTTTTGAAGTAATTTGGTTTTTTCTTTGAAAACTGTTAGAACTCGAAAATACTTCTTTTTTAATTTTGCAATTTGTTTTTTGAATTCCTTAAAAATGGGTTTAAAAAAAGAAGGACGTTTTCGGGGCGGACCAAAAGGAAGTTCTGCTTCCATTCCCCAAATTGTTAAAAAACAAAAATCATCTTTTTCTTTTTTCTTTTTCATTAGATCTTTCTGAGAGGATCGTAGTTTGGATTTGCGCCAAGGTTTCAGACAGAACGGAAACAATATTTTTATCTGAATACCATCTGTCAACCAATTTTTTGGAAATTCTGTTTCGGATAATGGAACCCCATTATAGGTACATTTAAGATGTACCTCTCTATTCCATTCCTGGAAATCCTCAGCCCATTCAGGAAGTTCGAATAGGAGTATACGGCCAATATTTTTTGTAATTATTAATAAAGGTAATAGAATACTTTTTCTAAAAATAGATTGAGTTAATAACATACAACCTCTTATTACTTGCGCAAGTGGAATGCTATCCCAGGCCTCTGCTATCTCTAGTCGAACTTTTTCCTTTCTTTTGTTCTTTTCTTTTTTTTCTTCTCTTTTTGTTTGTTCTTTTGTATACTCTACCGTTTTGAATGCTTCTCCCTTACCCACCCAATTTCGAAAAAAAAGTTTAATCAATCCGGAGATATCAAAAGAAAAAAGAGGGAATTTTTGTAGTCTTTCAAAAAAAAAGAGGGAATGCACATTTGCTTGAAACAATTCTGAAATAACTATTTTACGTCTTTGAGCTCGCATAGAACCTTTGATTATATCCCGCCGAAAGTCTGATTGTTGTGAATAACGTATCAAAGCCACTTCGTCGATTTCATCG